AAAATTTCTTCTCATCCGGCTCAAGTAGTTACATCAAATCAAATAAAAGAGTTCTCGCTTTCAAATTCTATAAAACCTCTAACTACTCTTTACTCAAGTTTTCAATTAAGACCAAGCAAAACAACATTTCATTGATTCTTTTTCTTTTTTATTTCGTATAAAGAACTCAGAAAATCGAAATAAAAAAGAAAAAAAAAAATGTTCAATTTTTGAGTAGTCTACTTCCCTTCGAAGGAAAAATACCTTTAATTAGTTAATTAAAAGGAATACCTTGGAATTCATAAGGGATTGACTTGTCTTTGTATTGTTCCATTCGATCTTTTAGGTCCCTACTTCACCTCGACGGTTATCCCATGATGTACTTAAAGCCTATATGCGATGGATAGACTCCTGCAACCATGACATATTTGCTTATTTGAACATAATTCTATTTTTTTTTTCACGAGGTAGAAACTAAAAATTCCTTTTTTTTTGTATTACTAAATCGACCATAGACCAATTCCCTTTTTATTTTTTAGTATTGAATATACTCATAATTCTGAGCTTCATGTTACTCCTTCCAAGAGACATGTCAGATCCGGGGCATTCCAATTTGATTGAATGGGATGACAGTTTCGCAGTATGAATCTGTAAAATAGAAATTTGGATCAAATCACACATCGCAATATACTAATCCTTCTAATTCTTTCAGAGGCTTATCTAAAAGATTCGCGATATAACTAGGAAGACGTTTCAAATACCAAACATGTGTTACTGGGCATGCTAGTTTGATGTATCCCATTTGATACCTTCGTACTCGAGAATCAATAAATTCGACTCCACATTGCTCACAAAATTTTGAATCTTCTTTTTGATCTCCGATTACTCGATAATTTCCACAAGCACAAATCCCGCTTTTTATAGGTCCAAAAATTCTTTCACAAAATAATCCATCTTTTTCAGGTTTATTGGTTTTGTAATGAAAAGTATAGGGTTTTGTCACCTCTCCAACTATCTCTCCATTTGGTAGGATTTTTTTGGCCCAAGCACTTATTTGTTGAGGAGAAACTAATCCAATTCGGAGTTGTTGATGTTTATACCGATCGATCATAAAAGAAATTTTCTGATTAATTCAGATTAAACTTCCTTCCTATGAATCTGGAAGTTCTTTTCAGATACAAGGAAATAATTCATTTCCAAAGCCAAAGATCGTAGTTCTCGAACGAGCAATCGAAAAGATTCTGGAGCATCCTCGGGTTTAGGTATTGTTCCTCCAATGATCGTAGTACCAAGTACTTCTTGCCGAGCTCGAATATGATCAGACTTATAAGTAAGCATTTCTTGTAAAATATGAGCAACACCAAAGCCCTCTAGAGCCCAAACCTCCATCTCTCCCACCCGTTGTCCCCCTTGCTTGGCCCTTCCTCTAAGGGGTTGCTGTGTAACAAGTGCATAATGCCCACTGGAACGTCCGTGTATTTTATCATCAACTTGATGAATTAATTTCAAGATATAAGGCTTTCCTATTATAACGGGCTGTTCAAAAGGATTTCCTGTTCTTCCATCAAATATTCTGCTTTTTCCCGGATACTCAGGTTCAAATACCCATGGACTCGCTGTTTGCTTACTGGCTTCATATAATTCAGAAAAGACTAGTTTTCTCGAAGCCTCTTGTTCATATCTCTCATCAAAAGGGACTATTCGATAATGTCTATCTAGGAACCCCCCCGCTAACCCAAGTGAGCATTCAAATATTTGTCCTACATTCATTCGTGAGGGTACTCCCAATGGATTGAAGATCATATCAACAGGTCTGCCATCTTGCAAATAGGGCATATCTTCTCTAGGCAAAATTTTTGAAACGATACCTTTATTTCCGTGTCTTCCAGCTACTTTATCGCCTACTTTGATTTCACGTTTCTGTGAAATATATACACGAATCGTTTCTGGATTGTAACTGGAACCTCCTTTTTTCTGAATCCATCTCACATCAATAACTCGACCCCTACCACCTATAGGTAGTTTTAGACAAGTTTCTTTTGAAGTGGATACTTGAATGCCAAGTATGGCTCGTAATAATCTATCTTCGGGGGCATATGATGATTCTTTTGCCATCTGAGGCGTTAATTTACCTACTAAAATATCCCCCGTCTCCACCCAAGATCCCAGCAGTACAATTCCTTTTTTGTCTAAATTGCGGAGTAAGTGGGCTTCTAAATGTGGTATTTCATTAGTTATTTTTTCAGGTCCGTGGCTTGTCACATGAGTTTGAATTTCATATTTGCGTATGTGAAAAGAAGTATAAATATCTTCGTATACCAGACGCTCGCTAATTAGTACCGCATCTTCAAAATTGTAACCTTCCCATGGCATATAAACTACTAATACGTTTTTTCCCAAAGCAAGTTCGCCACCAACTGTAGCAGCACCGTCCGCTAAAATTTGTCCTTTTTTAATGCATTTACCCTGCGAAACCTGGGATTTTTGATGCAGACAAGTATTTTTGTTCGAACGTTGATAC